TTCGAGGGAATAGTTTAATGGTAAAACAGCGATCTTCAACATTGTAGTTATAGGTTCAACTCCTTTTTCCCTTGACAAATAAAACTTAAAAATTTTATCTTTTATGCTAAAAAATTCAGTACAATTATTTAATATTCAATTAGATTTAACTAAAAATTTAATAATATCTTTAATACAAATATTTGGAATAAATATTTCTCTTTCTCTTTTTCTTTGTAAAAAATTTGGTTTTAATAAAAATTCACGATTAAATGAAGTTTCTACATCGACTCTTGCAGAACTTAAAAAATTTATTTTAACTAATTATGCAATTCAACTTAAATTAAAAAAAATTACTCAAAGTTCAATTCAAGAACTTAGTTCAATAAAAAGTATTCCAGGACTCCGACATAAATTAAAGTTACCGGTTCGCGGTCAACGGACTCGAACTAACCACAAAACACAAAAAAAATATAAATTAAAAATCCATGCTTTCTAACAACTTAGATTTCTTTTCTACTAATTCAGTTACTCATACATTTAAAAAGGTGCAAGAATTATTTTCTGCACTACAATATAAAGTTTATTTTTTGACTATTAGGTCAACTTTAAATAATTTTTATATTACTCTTACAAATAACTTTGGACAAATTATTGTAGTGAGATCAGGCGGAACATTAAAATCATCTTCTAAAAAAAATACTAGTTATAATTTAGAGTTAATCCTTTTAGAAATTTTTAAAATATTCGCAAAATTACAAATACAATATATTTTATTAAAAATAGATTTTATGATTTTAAAAAAAAAAATTATAACTAAAATTTTACAAAAATTTAACATTAAAATAATAGGTATTCAACTCAATTCATTTCCGTCTTTTAATGGAATTCGTGCTAAAAAAAAACGTAGAATTTAAAAGATGGGATCAGTGTTTTTACAAGATCAACAAAAACGAATACAATTTAAACAGTTTGAAATACAACAAAAGATATTAAAATCCTTAATTTTTAATACTCATTTATCAAGTACAATTAGACGTAAATTGACTTGACAACTTGAGAAGATATGTTTTATTTCTTCTTTTGTTTATATTAAAAATAGATGTGTTTTATCAGGAAGAGCAAAATCTATTTATCGATATTTTAATTTTTCACGGCTAACTATAAAAAATTTATTTAAACTAAAATTTATTCCTAGTTTAAGTAAGTCTAGTTGATAACATTCTTATGACTCAATTACAAAAATTTATTGCTACTCTCAATTTAAATATTAAATCAAATAATTTTTTTTTAAATTTTCAAAGACTAAATTTATTNTTAAAATTAGTTAAACTTTTAATAAAGTATAATTATTTTATTGGTTATAAATCTACTACAGATCAAATTACGATTTTTTTTAAATTAAATTTTGAACAAACTAAACCCTTTCTAGTTTCGTGCAAACAAATTTCTAATTCTAGTAGACCAGTTTATATTAAATATAATCAATGACCTGTTAGTGGTCCATCCTTACTTATTTTATCTACTTCACGTGGATTAATGGCTCATAAAGAAGCTTGAAAACAAAAATTAGGTGGATTATTATTATTTAAAATTACTTAATTTTGTAAGAAAAAGATCTTACCATAGCTACTTAATGGTACAAACTAATAAATTAATATTTTCCAAATCCATTTCATTTAATTCTCATATAAATATTATTACAACTAAAACTAAGGTATTTATTAAAGGTCCATTAGGAGTATTACTTTTAGAGTTACCTAAGGGGCTTTTTTTTCAAAAAGTTAATTCTACTTTAAATATTTTTAGTTCTATTGAAAACAAAATAATTGTTTTAACGTATTTTAAAATTGTATTACAAAAAATTAAAGGTGTAGAAATAGGATTTTTTGAAATTCTGTTAATTAACGGGGTTGGGTGGCGAGTTTCCCTAAATAAAAATATTTTAACTTTCTTTTTAGGATTTAGTCATTTTGTTAAATACACTATTCGACCTAAAGTTGAAATTACTGTTTTAGATAAACAAAAATTTAAAATTTTTGGATTAGACTTAGGTGACGTTCAACAAACAGTTTCTGATTTATATTTATTACGTGCCTATGATACGTATAAAGGTAAAGGGATTCAAAAGCAAGACCATATACAAAAATTAAAATTAAGTTCTAAATTTAAATCCTAATGGCAACAATTAATCAATCATTAAAATTAGTAAGATTCTCAAAAAATAAAAAGAATAAGGTAGCAGATTTAAAAAAAATACCGCAAAAAAAGGAATTTGTTTAAAAGTTTTTACTATGACTCCTAAAAAACCCAATTCTGCATTACGAAAAGTCGCTCGAATTAGATTAGCAAATAATACTAAAATTACAGCTCATATTCCGGGGGAGGGGCATAACCTACAAGAGTACTCTATAGTCTTAATAAGAGGTGGAAGAGCTCGAGATTTACCTAGTGTGCGGTATAAAGTTATTAGAGGTAAATATGATTTAGAACCAGTTCGTAATCGAAAAACACGAAGATCAAAATATGGTATTAAAAAAACAAATAATAATTATTTATATAATTCAATTCTTATAAAAAAATTTATTAATAATTTAGCAAAAAAAGGAAATACACAAAAAATTGAAACTGCCTTATTTTGTAGTTTAAAACATTTAAAATTTAAGATTTCTTTAAATCCATTGGTATTATTTTTATTTTTATTAAACGAAATAAAACCTTGTATTACTTTAAAATCCTTACGTCTAGGAAGTATTTCTTACCAGATTCCTAGCCCTTTAAGTTATCGTAAGCAATTACTCCGTTCTATAAAATTATTAGTAACTGTTATTCATTTAAATAAACAAAAAATTTCTATAAGGCAAAAAATTGAACAGGAACTTTTTTTAGTACTTCAAGGAAAAAGTTCACTATATAAAACAAATCAAACTTTATATCAGATTGCCTCTAACTCACGATCATTTGCCCATTATAGGTGAGATTAAAGATTAAGCGCTACTTTTAAACTATTTTACGGAATATAGCATAATGGTAATGTATCTGATTTGGGATTAGATGATTATAGGTTCGAGTCCTATTATTCCGAAAAAATTAAAAAAATGCAAAGTACTAGTTTAACTAAATTTAAGAAAAATTCTAAACTTATTCGATTAACTAAATTATATTTTGATTTATTAAAAACAAAACATCTTTTAAATTTTTTTATTGGTGGTTTAAAGCGTCATCAATTACTTAACTTATACCAAGTTGCATCAACGCGTCAGTTATTTTTATCCTTTTTGTCTAGATTAGAATATCGAATTGAAGTTATTCTAGTAAAATCAGGTTTTGTTTTAACAGGTAAACAAGCAAAGCAGCTTGTGCTACATAATAAAGTTTGTGTAAATAATAAAAAAATAAAATCTTGCCTGGTTGCCTTAAAAGTGTGCGATAGGATTTCATTAAGTAACTTATATATTACTAAATATAAATTAAGTTTAATTTGTAATTTATATAAAACATCTTTTTTTTTAATTTTTAAAGAAAAAAAAATTAATAAAAAAATTGCTATACAACGTATCTTTGGATATTTTAAGTTTCCATGTTTTTTAGAAATTAATTTTAAAACATCTACTATTTATATAGTTAAAAAACCTGTTTTACAAGAATTCTTTTTACCAAAGATCTTATCATTGTATGATTTTAATCAATTACATTTTATTTTATAAAATAAAATGTAATTTGCATTTGTTTTTTAAATTAAGTTTAAAGGTTAGTAGATAATTTTTTAATATAATATATATTTATTTTTTATATTTTAGTTTTTAAATACACATTTATACACATAGCTACAAAAAATGTTAAGTCTTATTATATTTTTACCTTTATTTAGTAGTATTTGTACTGGTTTTTTAGGTTATAAGTTTGGTACCAAAGGAGTTGCTATAATTACGTTATGCTCATTATTAAGTTCCTGTTTTTTTTCTATTTTTAATTTTTTAACTTTAGGATTACAATTAGCTCCATCTTATATTGAGCTAGCACCTTGAGTTATCGTTGGAGGTTTCTCAACAAATTGAGCTTTATGTATTGATGGTTTATCAACCTTGATGTTTTTACTTGTAACAATGGTAAGTAGTTTAGTTTATTTATATTCATTATCATATATGTTAGAAGACCCTCATTTAATTAGATTTTCTTGCTATATTACATTATTTACTTTTTTTATGTTAATCTTAGTTGCTTCCGATAATTTACTTCAATTATTTTTTGGTTGAGAAGGTGTTGGGCTATGCTCGTATTTACTAATTAATTTTTGATATACACGTATTCAGGCAAATAAAGCAGCTATTCAAGCATTAATGGTAAATAAAATTGGAGATATTGCAGTGCTGCTTGCTATTTCTGCAAGTTTTGTAGTCTACTACTCTGTTGATTTTGGAGTCCTTTTTTCTATTACTCCATATTTATTAAACAACGCTTTTATGTTTTCTACCTTTTCTGTTAATAGTATTGCTTTTATTAGTTTTTTATTATTTATTGGAGCGGTGGGTAAATCCGCGCAAGTTGGTCTTCACACGTGATTACCATCAGCAATGGAGGGGCCGACTCCTGTATCAGCTTTAATTCATGCGGCTACTATGGTTACTGCTGGTATTTTTTTAATTATTAGGTGTTCCCCAATTTTTGAATACGCTGACTCTGTACTAGTGTTAATTACGTTGGTTGGGGCTTTAACTTCCCTTTTTGCTGCTACTATAGGTATGCTACAAAATGATCTAAAACGAATTATTGCGTATTCAACGTGTTCACAATTAGGTTATATGACATTTGCTTGTGGAATATCGAATTATTCTGTTGCATTTTTTCATTTATTTAATCATGGTTTTTTTAAAGCTTTGCTTTTTTTAAGTGCTGGTTCAATTATACATGGGTTTTCAGACGAGCAGGATTTAAGAAGAATGGGCGGTTTAGGAAAAATATTTCCTATAACTTATTGTATGTTTTTAATTGGATCGCTTGCTTTAATGGGATTTCCTTTTTTAACAGGATTTTTTTCAAAGGATGTTATTTTAGAAGTAGCATTTTCACAATACACTATAAGTAGTTTGTTTGCATATTGATTTGGTACTCTTTCTGCATTTTTTACTGCCTTTTATTCTTTTAGATTAATTTATTTTACTTTTTTAGCTATTCCTAATGCACCTAAAATTTCTTTTGAGCGTGCTCATGAATCATCTTTTTTAATTATTTTGCCTTTATTTATTTTAGGCGTTGGAAGTATTTTTTGTGGTTTTTTAATGAAAGATATCTTTATTGGTGTTGGTTCTATTTTTTTAGGTAATTCAATTTTTGTTCTTCCAAAGAATTTTAATTTATTTGAAGCTGAGTTTTTACCAAGTACAATTAAACTAATTCCTTTAGTTTTTAGTTTTAGTGGTGCTTATTTTGGCTTGTTATTGAATAATTTTTATGGAGTTTTTTTAAGTAAGTTTAAACTAACAAATTTCGGATTGTTAATTTATTCCTTTTTTAACCAAAAATGGCTATTTGATAAAATTTATAATGTCTACCTTTTAGTTCCTTTTTTTCATTTTAGTTATCAAATTCCTTTTAAGGTATTAGATAAAGGTTTTATAGAGTTGTTTGGACCTCTTGGGTTAACTATTTCTTTAAATAACGTTTCAAAAAAAATAAGCAATTTACAGACGGGTTTAATTTACCATTATACTTTTATTATCTTGGCTGGAATAACCTTATATATAAATGTTATAGATATTTTTAATATTATTTTTTTTATTTTAATTTTGAAGTGTTATTATGTTATTTGTTTATGTTAGTGGCTATTTTCGTATAATTTAATAAATGGAGTTTATTTCTTTCTTAAATTTTTTTTTTATTTATTTTCAAGCTTAAGTTTATTTGCCGCTATTATGGTTATTTTAAGTGTTAATCCTATTCATTCTGCTTTATTTTTAATTTTAGTTTTTTTAAATTCAGCATTACTAGTACTTTTACTTGATCTTGAATTCCTATCTATAATTTTTATACTTATTTATATTGGCGCAATTATGGTTTTATTTCTTTTTATTATTATGATGTTAGATATAAAACAGTCGGTAACTTATTTAAATGTACAATATTATTTTTTTATAAGTAGTTTATTTTTAATTTTATTGACATTAGAATTTTTATATTTTTTAAGCTTAGATTTAATTTTTGTTACCCCTAAAATAATATTTTTATCTTCTTTTACATATACAAATTGATTTTCCTTAATATTTGAAGCCTCAAATATTAAATGTTTAGGGGGTTACTTGTATACTTATTTTTCATTTTTTTTAGTTTTTGTCGGTTTAATTTTACTAGTAGCGATGGTTGGTGCAATAAGCTTAACCATCGAAAAGGTTCCAGTCGGTATAAAGCAACAAACCTTATCAAAACAAGTAAATGTTAATCCAAAAAGTTCTTTATTTTACATACAATAATATCGTTACTTACTTTAAAACGCATCTTTAGCTTAAATGGATAAAGCATTGATTTTCTAAATCAATAAATATAGGTTCAATTCCTATAAGATGTATTTAATTTTTTTTACCAATCTAGAGCACCCCGTTTTCATTCGTAAATAAAGCCAATAGTTAAAATTATTAAAAATAGACTCATTGAGTAAAAGGCTTGGTATGAATTTAATGAAACTGCTCAAGGAAATAAAAAAACTATTTCTAAATCAAAAATAATGAATAAAATAGCAACTAAATAAAATTTAATGCTAAAAGTGTGTCGAGCGTCTCCAAATGGTTAGGTAGATTGTTAAAATTATTTTTTAATCTCCTATCGAACTTAGCGTACAAATTTCTAAGTACTAAGCTCTTCTTTTTTAAATAAATTAAAATATTATTTTCCTTTCCTCAGATTTGATAGTAGGTAATATGAAAATTCCGAAATCTTAGACGTTTCTTTAGATTTTCCCGTATTAAGGTTTGCGCATAGTTGACTTAGTAGAACTTGTATAATGGTAAACATTTTTATTTTACGAGTAAGTGCTTTTTAATATAATTATTTAATCCAATTAACTATATTAGTTTTACTTAAAACTTATGTGATTTTCTCTACTAGGTCTATGTTCTTTAAATTAAGGTAGATTTTAATAGGCTGTGTTTTTAGTTGATTTTTTGTCTTCTAATAAATTAAGGGATCTATTTAAAATTTGCTAACAAACTAATGTAAACGGCGCACGATCAAAACCACATTCATAAGCAGATATTTTTTCTAAATCTATTTTTTTTTCACTTAAAATATTTGATAGTACCAATAAAATTAGAGTAATACCTACGCTAATTATTAAAAACATAAAAAGAAAAGTATATTCAGTTACAGTCGATTTTTCAATAAAAATCTCTGTTTCAAAACTGTACGTGATTTTATCATACAGCTTCTCTAGTAAGGTTTTTTTAATTTCAGAAAATCTAATTAGTAAACAAGTTTTAACTACTCTAGTTTTTTTGTTTAATCCTTTTACTTGTTATTTTTAACAATGTATTACCTCGTTTTTATATACGATTAAAAAGTATTCTGTTTATAATTTACACTGGAGAAAATATTATAGAATTTTTTATAGTTTTATAATATAAAATAGTTTCTCAATTTTTAAATAAATATTTATTAATTTAAATAAAATTTCCTTCAATTTCAATGTTTTATATTTAAATATATAATTTGAATTCTACTTATACTTTTTTGCTTTAATAATTTAATTGTTATAAACTTATTTTTTTCAGCTTCATTTTTAATGTGAATTTTTTAATTCATTCTAAGAATTTTAAAAACAGCAAAACTGTTTCTAATATCGTATATATATTTATTAATTTTAATTTTTTCTATTAAAATTAAACGAGTCGCACATAAAAGTTGAAGGTAAATATAAAAAGGAAAACATTAATTAACTTATTTTAATGAGCTAAGTGTATTGCGTCGTTTAAATACAAACATATTAAAATTGTAAAGACATAGGCCTGTAAAATTGCAATTCCTATTTCTAAAACGGTTACAGCCATAATAATTAAAAGTGGAAATAACTGTAAAACATATCATATTCCTCCAAAAGACATCATTGTTCAAGCAAAACCCGCTATAATTTTTAAAAGCGTATGACCAGACATCATATTTGCAAATAACCGTATCGCTAAACTAAATACTCGTGCAACATAGGAAACTATTTCAATCGGTACTAATAAAGGAGCTAGTGCAATATGTACTCCACTTGGTAGAAAAAATCCTAAGAATTTTAATTTATGTATTTTTAAAGCAATAATATTTATCCCAATAAATAGCATTAATGCTATACTAAAAGTTACAAAAAGATGGCTTGTTATTGTAAAACTATATGGTACCATTCCAATTAAGTTACTTAAAATTAAAAAGGAAAATAAAAAAAAGATAAAAGGAAAAAATTGCAATCCTTGTTGACCAATATTTTTTTCTATTAGGTCTTTGCTAAAACTAAACGTTTCTTCAACTAGTATTTGTCAACGTGTAGGGATTATTTTTAAATTTGAATTAATAAATTGAAAAATAAAAATAAAACATAAAAAAATTAATAAAGTAAATATAGTTGAATTAGTAACTGCTAAATAAAAAGTATTTGTATTAACCAGATTAAAAATAGAAATAATATCAAATTGTTCTAAAGGTGTATTTTTAATAATCATTGTTAAATTAGTTAAAAAGTATTTAAATTTAATTTGTTAGATGATTTGTTAGAATTTGACTTATGTTATGTAGTGATTTTTATTTTTTATTTAAATAAGTATTAACTTTTGGTGTTGAATAACTAATCTTATTGAAATCGGAAGATTCTTTATAAAAAAATTAACAATTTGTTTTATTTGTTCAATTTGTTTTACGCTACAATTATTAATAAGTAGGATTTGTTTTATTGTTCTAATTTCGAGCTGTGTTCTGGCTGTTTTATAAATATGTGGAGATTTTAAAAGTGTAAATTTTTTATATTTTTTAGGCAAATTAAATTTCGAAATTTTTAAATTTAAAATATTATTTTTTTTAATAAAAAATATAAATAATAAACTAAATTATTAATAGAAGTTACGTTTAAACTGCTTATTTTTATTTTAAATAGATTATTAAATTTCATTTTTATATTGGTATTTAGAGGTTATACAAATAAACTTAATTGATAAGTATAAGTAATTAAAAAATTTGGAAGTAAAACAAAAAAAATCATAAATAAAAAACCCATAATCGTAATTATATAAGAATTTGGATTCAAACTAAATTTAAGAGGAGTCAAATTAAATTGATTTTCAAAATTCATAATTTTTATTATTCTAATATAGTAAAAAGCACTTAAGGTACTACAAAGTAAACTAACTACTAATAAAATATAATATTTTACTTCAGTAGCAGCTAAAAAAACATAAAATTTAGCAAAAAATCCTATTAGAGGAGGAATACCTGCAATAGAAAAAAATAGTAAAGTTAGAATTAATTTATTTATTGGATGTATTTTTTCTAAAAATAATAAATCTGTTNATATAAACCAGATTTTTATTTGTGTTTTTTTTAAAGATACTAAAATTCCAAAGAAAGTAAACATCGTTAAGATATAAATACTTAAGTATATAAAAAAAGAATGTATTCCTGCTAAAGTACCTGTGGATAACCCCATCAGCATGTAACCAACATGGTTAATAGAACTATAAGCAAGAAATCGTTTTAATTTTTTTTGATATAGAGCTGCTAAACTAGCAAAAAGGATAGTTATAGTTGCAACATTAATTAATATAGGTTGCCAAATTTCATACAAGTCAAAAAACAACTGAAAAAAAAATTTTACAAAAAAACTAAAAATTGTTAATTTCGGAATTGTTGAAAAAAAAATCATTACACTAAGGGGTGCTCCTTCGTAAACATCTGGACTTCAAATATGAAAAGGTACAGCTGCTAATTTAAATAAGAAACCACATAAAAGTAAAATTAATCCAACTTTTAAGATATATGAAATATTGCCTGTCTGAATATGTGCGCTGCTTAAAATTTTTGTAATGGCTGAAAAATTCGTAGATCCTAAAAAACCATAAATTAAGGACATTCCAAAAATTAATAAACTAGAGGAAAATGCTCCTAAAACAAAATACTTTAACCCAGCTTCCAATGAAAATTGTGAAGTTTTTTTAAAAGTTGCTAAAACATAAAGGCATAAGCTTTGCATTTCAATGCTTAAATAAAATGTAATTAGATCATTTGAAGAAATTAACGTTAGTAAGGCGAATACTGTAAAAGAAATTAAAATAGAAAATTCAAATTCTGTTGAAAAGTGTTGTTTAATATAATCAAAAATAATTATTAAAAAAATAATAGTACAAAGTAGAATTAATATTTTTAGAATTGTTGAATAATTATCAATAATTATATTTCCATAAAAGATTATTAGGTTTTTATTTAAATTAGTAAACAGTAAAAGAACAGTAATTCCGTACATTTCTAGTAGTAAATAAAGTAAATTTACATGTTTTCTAACATTTAACTTGTAATTTTCCGGTATTAAAACAACTCAGAGTAGTAATATTAAAAGACTAAAAATAAAAAATGTTTCCGGTAAAAAATGTATTAAATCAGTCGAAAAGAAGTATAACATTAGCGCACTAATAAATGGTATTTAAATTAACTATAAGATTTTAAATAAAAATAAATGGAGATGGGAGTACTACTTTATCCTCTTATATATATATGAATATAGTGAGAAAAAAAACAATTAAAAATTTTACAATGAATTTTGGTCCGCAGCACCCTGCTGCTCATGGTGTTTTGCGTTTAGTCTTAGAACTTGATGGAGAAATAGTGCAACGAGCTGACCCCCATATAGGTTTATTACATAGGGGTACCGAAAAACTAATTGAATACAAAACCTATATGCAAGCTTTACCCTATTTTGATCGGTTAGATTATGTTTCTATGATGTCACAGGAACATGCCTTTTCATTAGCGATTGAAAAATTACTAAATTGTGATGTTCCTATCCGTGCTCAGTACATTAGAGTACTTTTTTTAGAAATTACACGTATTTTAAATCATTTAATGGCTTTAACTACCCATGCCTTAGATGTTGGAGCTTTAACCCCATTTTTATGGGGATTTGAGGAGCGGGAAAAACTTTTTGAATTTTATGAACGTGTTTCTGGAGCTCGAATGCATGCTAACTACATTCGGCCCGGTGGTGTAAATCAGGATATCCCGTTAGGTTTATTAGAGGATATTTATACTTTTTGTTTTCAATTTAGTTCGCGAGTTGATGAAATTGAGGAATTATTAACTAATAATAGAATTTGAAAACAACGTTTAGTTGATGTAGGTATTGTAACCAAACAGCAAGCTTTTGATTGAGGATTTACAGGAGTGCTAGTACGTGGTTCTGGAATTTCATGAGATTTGCGTAAAGCACAGCCTTATGAAGTTTACTCGCTTTTAGATTTTGAGATACCTATTGGTAAAAATGGGGATTGCTATGACCGGTATTTAGTACGAATAGGAGAAATGCGTCAAAGTTTAAAAATTATTTTACAATGTATTAATAACATCCCCGAAGGTCCAATTAAGGTGGATAATAAAAAAATTACTGCACCTTCTAGAACTGATTTAAAAACTTCTATGGAAGCACTTATTCATCATTTTAAATTATATAGTAAAGGTTTTGCAGTTGACCCAAATGAAGCTTATGTAGCAGTAGAGGCACCTAAAGGTGAATTTGGCATTTACTTAGTTTCAGATGGTTCAAATAAACCTTATAGATGTAAAATTAAAGCTCCAGGTTTTGCGCATTTACAGGGGTTGGACTTTATGTCAAAAGGTCATATGATTGCAGATGTCGTAACTATTATAGGAACTCAAGATATCGTATTTGGAGAGATTGATCGCTAATTTATGTGAATTGTGCAGTTATTTTTAATATATAAAATGTTTATTTTTAAGTTAGTTACTAACTAATAAAGTATTTTTATGACTCTATTATTAATTTTATTATTTCCTTTTATTGGGATTTTAATTATATTATTCTGCCCATTATTATCTCAGTTATTAGTAAAAAAAATTTCTTTATTTTTTTCAATTTTAACTTTTTATACATCTTTATTTTTATGAATATTCTTTGAAAAGAGTAGTTTATTTTTTCAGTACTTACTTTATCAAGAGTGATTTTCATTTTTAAATATAAATTTAATTTTTGGGGTTGATGGGCTTTCTTTGTTTTTTATACTTTTAACAACATTTCTTATTCCTATTTGTATTTTATCTAGTTGAAAAAATATTCTTTCTAATGTAAAATTATTTTTTATTTTATTTTTATTTCTTGAAATTTTTTTATTAATTATTTTTTCTATTTTAGATTTATTTTTATTTTATATTTTTTTTGAAAGCGTTTTAATACCAATGTTTCTAATTATTGGAATTTGAGGTTCTCGGGAAAGAAAAATTAAAGCTTCATATTTTTTTTTTATTTATACCCTATTTGGATCTTTAGTAATGTTATTGGGAATTTTGCTTGTTTTATTTGATACCGGTACTACAAGTTTTTTTACATTAATTTCTCATAATTTTAGTAATGAGCGTCAACTCCTTTTATGGCTTATGTTTTTTATGTCTTTTTCTATAAAAATCCCCATTATTCCGTTTCACATTTGATTACCTGAAGCTCATGTTGAGGCTCCTACTATTGGGTCTGTTATTTTAGCTGGTGTTTTATTAAAATTAGGGATTTATGGTTTATTACGTTTTTCTTTCGTACTATTTCCGTACGCTAATACGTATTTTACACCTTTTATTTATACAATAAGCATTATTTCTATTATTTATAGCTCTTTAACAACAATTCGGCAAGTTGATTTAAAACGTATTGTTGCGTATTCGTCCGTTGCTCATATGAATTTTAGTTTATTAGGTTTATTTTCAAATACAATTCAAGGTTTTACTGGAGGACTTCTTTTATCAATAAGTCATGGTTTTATTGCAAGTGCTTTATTTCTATGTATCGGGATTTTATATGATCGCTATCATACAAGATTAGTAAAATACTATAGTGGTTTAGCTCTTGTGATGCCTTTATTTTCTTTATTCTTTTTATTTTTTTCTTTGAGTAATTTAGGATTGCCTGGAACAAGTAGCTTTGTTGGGGAATTACTAATTTTACTAGGAAGTTTTAATCAAAATTATATATCAAGTATTCTTGGAACCTCCGGAATTCTTTTTGGAACGTTATATTCTATATGGTTATACAATAGGATTTGTTTTGGAAACTTAAAAATTCAATATAATGCTATTTACATAGATATTTCTAAACGTGAGTTTTTTATTTTACTTCCTTTAGTTTTTGCTACACTTGTTATGGGGTTTTGTCCTACTTTATTTTTAGATTATTTGTATTCTTCAAGTTATTTTTTTATTTAGTTATTTTCATTATTTCATAGTTTTTTTAACCATACATGCACCAGAATATCTTCAAAAATACTTGTTGTTGCCAGCAAAGGGTGCTTAAAATAGTTCTTCATTTTTTTCAATTATTTTTTTTGAGAGGATATTGCGATATAAATACATGTATATTTTAGAGTCTTTTTATTCACTTTAAAATTACCTGGTAAATTAGAAAGAAATATTTGGTTTCATAAAATAGTTCTTTATTATTTCATAGTTTTTAACCATACATGCACCAGAATATCTTCAAAAATACTTGTTGTTGCCAGCAAAGGGTGCTTAAAATAGTTCTTCATTTTTTTCAATTGTTTTTTTTGAGAGGATATTGCGATATAAATACATGTATTTTGCATGTTTACTTAGTTAAAAAAAGGATTTTATAATAATATTCATTTTAATACGAAATTAATATTTTAGAATTTGGCTTAAATAGTATATTTATTTTATTATGTTATTAGAAAGTGCAAAAGTTATTGGAGCGGGATTAGCTACAATTGGATTAGCCGGTGTTGGTTTAGGTATTGGGACTGTATTTGCAGCATTAATAACTGGAGTTGCAAGAAATCCTTCTTTAGTAAATCAACTGTTTACATATGCAATTTTAGGGTTTGCTTTAACAGAAGCTGTTGCTTTATTCGTTTTAATGATTGCATTTTTATTATTATTTGCATTTTAATAACTGTTTATGTAACAGTTATTTAGGATTAGTAGCTTAATTGGTAAAGCTCCAGATTGTCATTCTGGAAAATACAGGTTCAATTCCTGTTTAGTCCGTTCTTACTTGATTGGGTAGCATAATGGTAATGTGTTAGATTGCAAATCTATGTATAGTGGTTCAATTCCACTGCCAATCTTTAAGAAATTATAAGTGTTTTAGGCGAATATAGCTCAATGGTAGAGTACTAGTTTGTGGATCTAGTTGTTATGGGTTCAAATCCCATTATTCGCCTATAAACTAAAATTAGTGGTTAGCTCAATGGTAGAGCATTTTTATTTAAAAAATTATAGGTTCAATTCCTGTTTAACACGTTCTTAATTGGTGATTAGATAGCGTATGTTTTTTTGTGGTGGGAATTGCAAATCTATGTATAGTGGTTCAATTCCACTGCCAATCTTTAAGAAATTATAAGTGTTTTAGGCGAATATAGCTCAATGGTAGAGTACTAGTTTGTGGATCTAGTTGTTATGGGTTCAAATCCCATTATTCGCCTATAAACTAAAATTAGTGGTTAGCTCAATGGTAGAGCATTTCTTTTACACGGAAAGGGTTATGGGTTCAAATCCGATACTACTAATAAAATTAAGTTTTTAAAAAGGAAAGTCCTATTTTTCTTGGTTACTACTCTATATAAAATAGAAAAAACGATTCTTTGGTTATTTAAGCAGAAAAAGGTAAATTTTAAATCATGAAAATTAGAACTATAAAAGTAGTTTTTTTACAATAACTTTTAGCCAGATATAAAATGTGATTAATTTTTTCGTTCTATAACCGAATTAGGCTTATAACTAACTTAGTTTTTACTTAATATTTTTAAAATTGTATTTGAATTGCTAACTAAAAATTAATTAATTAATAATTAAAACTATATATATTTACCTTGTACTTATAAAAAGAAGGGTTTGATCCTGGCTCAGAATGAACGCTAGAAGTATGCATAACACATGCAAGTTGAACAAATAACTAATTTTTATAAGTAGCGAACGGGTGCGTAACATACAAGTATTTACCTTTTAATTTGGGATAACTAAGTAATTTTAGCTAATACCAAATAATTTTATTATCAAAAGTAAATTTTAACTAATAAAAAAAGATTGTATCGTTAAAAGATAAGCTTGTCTGGGATTAGGTAGTTGGTATGATAAAAGCTTACCAAGCCAACGATCCTTAGCTAATCTGGGAGGATGACTAGCCACACTGAAACTGAGATAAGGTTCAGACTTCTACGGAAGGCAGCAGTGTGGAATATTGGACAATGAGCGCAAGCTTGATCCAGCAATACTTCATGTGTGATCAGAAGAATAGGGGACTATTTGTAAAGCACTATCAGTAAAGACGAAATTGACTTTATTTACAGACGAAGCTCCGGCAAATTTCGTGCCAGCAGCCGCGGTAATACGAAAGGAGCAGGTGTTATTCAGATTAACTGGGCGTAAAGGGCACGTAGGTGGTTTGTTATGTGTACTATTAAATTGCAAAGCTTAACTTTGTACACTAGTATATACAGCTAAACTTGAGTTAGGTAGAAGGTAGTAGAATTTCTAATGTAAAGGCGAAATTTGATAAAATTAGAGAGAATACCAAAGGCGTAGGCAACTATCTAGGCCTTAACTGACACTGAGGTGCGAAAGCGTGGGGAGCAAATAGGATTAGATACCCTAGTAGTCCATGCAGTAAACGATGAATATTAAATGTTGGGGTGGAAACTTCAGTATTATAGCTAACGCGTTAAATATTCCGCCTGGGGAGTACAATCGCAAGATTGAAACTTAAAGGAATTGACGGGGATCTAAACAAGCGGTGGAACATGTGGTTTAATCCGATAATACGCGTAAATCTTACCAGTCTTTGTATAATTTACAGGTGTTGCATGGCTGTCGTCAGTTCGTGTTGTGAAACGTTTGGTTCAGTCCTTTTAACGAACGTAACCCTTATTTTTTATTGCTAAATTAATTTTGTAATCTAAAATTAATTAGAACTTAAAAAAATTGCTTATGATATATAAGATGAAAGTAAGGATGACGTCAAGTCGTCATGGCCCTTATAGACTGGGCTACACACGTGTTACAATAGTTATTACAATAAGAAGCAAAGATGTAAATTGGAGCAAATCTTTAAAAATAATTTTAGTCCGAATTGTTCTCTGTAACTCGAGAGTATGAAGTTGAAATCGCTAGTAATCGTAAATTAGCATGTTACGGTGAATAAGTTCTTAGATCTTGTACACACCGCCCGTCACACCCTGGAAATTGGTTTTATTTTAAATAGTTTTAAAATAACTTAGTGGAGACTTAAAAAGTAAAATTAAGAATTAAACTATGATGGTAGAATTAGTAACTGTGGTGAAGTCGTAACAAGGTAGTTGTAGGGGAACCTGCAGCTGGAAATATTATAGAATACAGCATTCATTTATTATTTTAAGTACTTTTTATTAATATCCAAACAATATATGTTAATACTGGATACCATTCTGACCTCCTAAGTAACTTACATATATTTCATACATAACTTTAATTTAAAAAGTGAAGCGTGAATAAAATTTTTTTAAGTTTAGATAGCTCAGTGGTAGAGTAAAACACTGAAAATGTTTCTGTCGTCGGTTCAAATCCGATTCTAAACACAACGCTATATTTTTGCGAATGTATAGCTCAATGGTAGAGCTGTCAGCTTTTAACTTACAGGTTCTGGGTTCAAATCCCAGTACATTCAATTGAGGAATACTTTAGTTTTACTACTTTTATATTTTACTTCCACGTAACTAAATCACTTATGAAAAAACAAAATCAATTTTGCACAATTTTTTTTAATTATATTTATTCAAACGGTGTTGTACTAAACCAACCTGCACAATTTTTATACTTTTTTCCTTCAACAGTAGATATATTTAATACGTCTTTTTGACTCCAAAAAAAAACAACTTTAGTTGAAAATAAGCAATTATTAAAATTTAAAATAAAATTTAATAAAAAAGGATAATTTTATAGAAGTACTGTTAGCTCAAAGGAAGAGCATTGATTTTGTAGTTCAAAGGCTATGAGTTCAAGTCTCATACAGTACAACTGTTTGCAGTATTGAGTAAGTGGTAACTCATTAGATTCATGCTCTGAAAATATTGGTTCAAGTCCAATTATTGCAATAAAAGAATGGGCTTATAGCTTAATGGTAAAGCATACTACTCATAATGGTTTCAGTATAGGTTCGATTCCTATTAAGCCTAAAATCGATTTAAGAATGAGGGGGTATAGCTTAATGGAAGAGCTCATACTTTGCAAGTATGTAGGTATTGGTTCAAATCCAATTATCTCCAATTAAAACTTGGAATTTTAGTAAATTATTGCGCTTATAGCTTAATGGAAAAGTTCCGAACTTCGGATTCGTGGTATGAAAGTTCAAATCTTTCTAAGCGTATAGATTGGTCTAGACTAAGGCTTATAACTCAATGGTAGAGTACACAAGTGATATTTGTGGAGTTGATAGTTCAAATCTATTTAAGCCTAAATTTGTTGCCTCAGTGGCGAAATTTGGTAGACGCGCTAAACTTAGAATTTAGTTTTTATAATAAAATATTAAGAGTTCAAGTCTCTTCTGAGGTAAGTTTGTGGATAGTCTCATCTAGCTTAATGGCAAAGCAATTCACTGTTAATGAATGGATTATAGGTTCAAATCCTATGATGGGAGGAAAGAATGGCTGAGTGGTTAAAGGCGGTAGACTGTAAATTTACTAATTAATTATTTACGTAGGTTCGAATCCTATTTCTTTCAATAGCTTAAAAATGTTCCTTTCGTCTAGTGATTAGGACATTGCTTTTTCAGAGCGAGAACGTGAGTTTAATTCTCACAAGGAATATTAATCTAGTACATCCTGAAACGTAGGTTCAAATACTACGATCCAATATTGTAATATGAAAATGGCGAGTATAAATTAATGGTAAATTATTTGTCTTCCAAACAGATTTTGAGAGTTCAAGTCTCTCTATTCGCATAATTTAAAACTTAATATGTATCTCTAATTATATTTAATGAATACCTTGATATAAATAAGGAAAAGGACGTAACAAAATGCGAAAAGTCATATTATAAGCGGAATCGTGATTATCTATGAATATCCTTTTGAAAAAATTCATTTTTAAAAATAAAAAAACTCAGAGAATTGAAACATCTTAGTATCTGATGGAAAATAAATCAACCGAGATTCCGTAAGTAGTGGCGAGCGAAATCGGATTTTAGACTCAAAAAAAATTAAGTTCCAAATAAATGTTTTGAAAAACATACCGTAGAAAGTAATAGTCTTGTTCATTTTGGAATAGACATAAAATTCAGTTTTAATTTAAAGTAAAACAATTTTCGAATAGAGTTGTTTGAAAATAGGAGGTCCACCTTCTAAGTCTAAATATTTTATTTATAATCGATAGTAAACGAGTACCGTGAGGGAAAGGTGAAATAAAACCCTTAAGGGAGTGAAAAGCTGTTAAAATTAAATATAAAAAAATAATTTAATTTAATTTAAAAATTAAATAAATGTACCTTTTGTATAATGGGTCAGCAAGTTATTAAAAATAGTAAGCTTAACTTTTAAGAAAGGAAAGCGTAGCGAAAGCAAGTTTTAACTAAGCGAATAAATTATTTTTATTAAACCCGAAGCTAAGTGATCTAACCATGATCAAGTTGATATTATCATAATAGGTAGTGGAGGACTGAACCCGTGTATGTAGCAAAATACTGGGATGAATTGTGGTTTGGAGTGAAAGGCTAATCAAACTTAGCAATAGCTGGTTTTCTACGAAATCTATTTAGGTAGAGCACTATGTCAAAAGATTTACGGGTAGAGCACTTATTACTTAATGGGGGTATAAAAACCTTACTGAAAGTAGTTAAACTTCGAATAGTAAATTTTTAGTAAGAAAAAATCTTAACTAAGTTACATAGTAGGCAGACTTTAGATGATAAGGTCAAAGGTCAAGAGGGAAACAGCCCAGATTACATGATAAGGTCTTAAAATAATTCTTAAGTGAAAAAGGATAGTTTAGTACATAAACAATTAAGAGGTGGGCTTGGAAGCAGCCATCCTTTAAAGAAATCGTAATAGATCATTAATTAACACAAGTTTAAATTATCCGAAAATGTATAGAGACTCAAAGAATTTACCGAAGCAGTAAATAAAAAAATAATTTTTTATGGTAGTAGAACATTTTGTATTTTGTAAAAGATAAATTGTAAAATTTATTGAAAAAATCAAAAGTGAGAATGCTGACATAAGTAACGAAAAATATAGTAAAAATCTATATCGCTGTAAGTTCAAGGATTTCAGTGTACTGGTTATCTACAATGAGTAATACAGTCTCTAAGACTATGGTGAAAACCTTCGTTGATGAGGAAAAAGATTGAATATTTCTTTTAAAAATTTAAAAAATTAATTTATAAAAAGTAATTTTATTTTAACTTATTTAGTAAAGTTTTTTTTAAAAATTCAAGAAAATATTTAAATATTAAAACTGTACCTAACCCGACACAGGTGAACTAGTATAAACGTACGTAAGCGATTGAATTAATAGTATTGAAGGAACTCGGCAAATTAACTCTGTAACTTCGGTGTAAAGAGAACCAACTTATTTAAATTTAAATAAGGGGGTGGTAGAAACATAGAGTAGCGACTGTTTAATAAAAACACAGGACTCTGCAAAATTGCAAAATGACGTATAGAGTCTGACACCTGCCCGGTGCTGTAAAGTTAAAAACTAATAGTTTAGCTTTTAGTTTAATCTCCAGTAAACGGCGGCTGTAACTCTGACGGTCCTAAGGTAGCGAAATTCCTTGTCTAGTAATTTTAGACCCGCATGAATGGTGTAACGACTTCTCTGCTGTCTCCAATATTATTTCAGTGAAATTAGAATGTCCGTGAAGATACGGATTTTATATGATTAGACGGAAAGACCCTGTGCACCTTTACTAAATTTTTATATTGTTACAAAAATTAGATTGTGTAGAATAGGTGGGAGTTTAGTATAAAACATCAGTGAAATACCACCCAATTTATTTTTTTGAACTTATTTAAATTGTTTACAAAGCAATTAAAGACAGTGTATGATTGTTAGTTTGGCTGGGGCGGCCGCCTCCTAAAGAGTAACGGAGGCGTACTAAGGTAAATATAGCTTAATTTAATATTAAGTTTTAAGTGTAATGGCAAAATTTGCTTGATTGTGAGACTAACTAGTCAAACAAGGACGCAAGTCGGTCATAGTGATCCGGTAATTCTGTGTGGTAAGGTTATCGCTCAACGGATAAAAGGTACGCCAGGGATAACAGGCTTATGACCCCCGAGAGTTCTTATCGGCGGGGTCGTTTGGCACCTCGATGTCGACTTTTCACATCCTGGAGCTGAAGAAGGTTCCAAGGGTTCGGTTGTTCGCCGATTAAAGTGGAACATGAGTTGGGTTTAGAACGTCGTGAGACAGTTTGGTCCCTATCTGTCATATATGGTTAAAACTGTAAGAAATTACATTTAGTACGAGAGGACCAATGTAAATTGGCCAATGGTGGATCAGTTGTTTTTATAAAAAAGCATTGCTGAGCAGCTACGCCAGTTAAATATAACTGCTGAAAGCATATTAAGTAGGAAGATTTTCTTAAAAATAGTTTTTATTGTTTATATTTTTTAAAATATAAATTTTTGATTGGTTATAGATAATGACTTTGATAGGCTTTTAAATGTACGTAGTGCAAATTACTTAGTTTAAAGTACTAAATAATCAACAAACACAAAATATAGGTGGGAGAGATGACTGAGCGGTTTAAGGTGATAATTTGCTAAATTATTATATAATAAATTTATATCATGGGTTCGAATCCCATTCTTTCCGAATTATTAATTTTTATTTGTAATTCTTTTACTGCTTGCTTGGTGGAAATGGTAGACACGATTGACTTAAAATCAATTCCTTTAATAGGATATCGGTTCAATTCCGATAGCAAGTAAAATATAAACGTCCCTGGATACATGGCTGAGAGGTTGAAAGCGCTAGTCTTGAACACTAGTATATAATAAATTTATATCGTGGGTTCGAATCCTACTGTATTCGATTTTTTTAACCTAAATTCTTTTCGAAAATCCTGTACTAGCTTTGGTTAACATTCTTTTTTGAAGTACGTCCTATTTACAAATAAAAAAAGTAAATAGAAGCATTTTTACTATTATAAAAATTTTTCTGAAATGAAAAATTCTTTTAGTTTTAGGTCTAATTCTGGTGAAATAACTTTTTTAGTTCGTATTTCATCTAAAAAATTTGTATATTTTGTTTTTAGTAACTCTACTAACGCGTGTTCGAATCTTGTTATATTTGAAACCGCAACCTTATCTAAAAATCCACGCATACCAGCATATACAATAATTACTTGATATTCAATTGGCATAGGGATATATTGGTTTTGCTTTAATAACTCTATTAAGCGTGCACCTCTATTTAAAGTATGTTGTGTCGAAGCATCCAAGTCTGATCCAAATTGTGCAAAAGCTTCTACTTCACGATATTGGGCTAGTTCTAGTTTTAAACTCCCTGCAACTTGCTTCATAGCTTTAATTTGCGCAGCAGAACCTACTCGACTAACAGACAACCCAACATTAATTGCAGGACGAATACCCTTATAAAAAAGTTCTGCTTCTAAAAAAATTTGTCCATCTGTAATAGAAATTACATTTGTAGGGATATATGCAGATACATCTCCTGCTTGAGTTTCAATTATAGGAAGAGCTGTTAAAGATCCAGAACCATAATCTGCATTTAACTTAGCAGCACGCTCTAGTAACCGTGAATGTAAGTAAAAAACATCCCCAGGGTACGCTTCTCGTCCTGGCGGCCTACGTAGTAGTAATGACATTTGTCTGTATGCAACCGCTTGTTTACTTAAATCGTCATAAATAATTAATGCATGTTTTTTATTATCTCTAAAATATTCTCCTATTGTACACCCAGTATAAGGTGCTAAAAATTGTAATGGAGCGGCTTCTGAAGCTGTTGCAGCCACAATAATTGTATAAGAAAACGCATCTTCTCGTTCTAAAATAGACACAAGCTGAGCTACCGTTGAACGTTTTTGACCGACTGCAACATAAATACAGTATAATTTATTTAAATCATCAGCTTTTGCATTTAATTGTTTTTGATTTAAGATTGTATCAATAGCAATCGCTGTTTTTCCTGTTTGTCTATCACCAATAATAAGCTCTCGTTGCCCTCTTCCAATTGGAACTAAACTATCTACAGCCTTTAGTCCTGTTTGCATAGGTTCGGATACAGATTTTCGAGGAATGATCCCAGGAGCTTTTACTTCAACTCTCCCTAGTTTATCACTTTTTATAGCACCCTTACCATCAATAGGATTCCCTAAAGCATCAATAGTACGTCCTAATAAGCTTACACCCGTTGGAACACTAACAATATTTTTGGTACGTTTAACTAATTCTCCTTCAAAAATAAATTTATCATTTCCAAAAACTACAACCCCTACGTTATCACTTTCTAAATTTAAAGCCATTCCTTTTATACCAGAATTAAATTCTACCATTTCCCCAGCTTTTACATTTTTTAACCCATAAATTCGTGCAATTCCATCTCCAATAGTTAAAACTTTTCCTGTTTCGATTAAAGATATTTTTTTTGTAACAGTTTGTTTAATTTGTGTTTCTAATAAATTAGATAATTCGCTAATATTTAATTTGTGCATTTTGCTTATTTGTATTTTTACTAAATTTTATTTTAAATTTAAACTTCTTGAAAAACTAAACCCACATTCTTTTTCGTTATCTATTAAACTAAATTGCTAAAAACAATAAAACTATACTATTTTCCTCCCCATCAATAGATAGAAAGGAATAATATAAGCCATACAAAATCAACAAAATGTCAATACCAAGCTGCAGCCTCAAATCCAAAATGGTGATTTACTGTAAAATGGTATTTTTTAACTCGTTGTAAACAAATAAATAAAAAAAGTGTTCCAATAATTAGTAGAATATACATATCAAAACGAGTTATTATAGCTAACATGTAATGAAAAGTACTTCTCTAAACTGTACGTGCGACTTTAATCGCATACAGCTTTCCAGAAAACTTATAGAAAAAGTGCATGCTAAAATTTTCTTTTTTTATTTTCGTAATAATTTTATACGTACTACTAAAATTCCGTTACCTTACAAGTGTTTAGGTAATCCAAAAATACACTAATTTATTTTAAACCATATTAGCTTTAATTTTCTAATTTATTACAATATTTTAATTAAGTTCTTAATATAGTTTTAAATACTATTCATATTTTAGTATTTTAATTAAGATAAAAATATTTTTAAATAATATTTTATTTTATAGAATGTACTAATTTTTTTAGTGTTACTTAAAGCATTTTGGTCTTAAGCATCTAACTCTAACAACTAACTGTGCTTGATATTTTTTCGTTTCCGATTAAATTAAAGTAGTTACAAAGTAGGTGAAACATAATTGAGTTTTTTTTAAAATAAATTATTAATTTTTGCGCACCATGAAGACCATGAAAACCTGTTGCTAAATAAAAAGTTGCTCCATAAATCCCATCTGAAATATTAAAATTTGCACTAATATACTCTAAGCCTTGCAAACTCGTAAAAATAAGTGCTAAACTAACAGTTATAACTAAACTTAAAATGGCTTCTTTTCGGAATCCATGTAAAATAGCATGATGGCTTCAAGTTACACTGCATCCAGATAATAATAGTATTAAAGTATTTAATAATGGGATTTGCCATGGACTTAACACCTCAATCCCTTGAGGAGGCCAAATTGTCCCAATATCGATTGTTGGTGCTAAGCTGGAATGAAAGAACGCTCAAAAAAATGCAACAAAAAAGAAAACTTCGGAAATAATAAACAGTACCATACCATATCGTAATCCTAGTTGAACTGCACGTGTATGATGACCCTCGTAAGTTGCTTCTCGTATAATATCCCTTCATCAACATGTTGCTGAAAATGTTATTAAAAAAAAACCTAACGCTAGTAATGTACCTCCATTTTTGTAGGAATGCATATATAATACAGCCCCGCTAGTTAAAACTAAAGCGGAAAACGAAGAAAAAATTGGTCAAGGGCTAGCATCTACTAAATGATAGGCATGTTTATATCTTAAAATATTGTTTATTGACTTGTCCATAGGTTATTAATTTAAAACTTTATTTTATAAAATAAAAAAGTACTCTAAAAAATTATTATAAAAAATTTAAATTAAATTTTATAAAAAATCGAAATTACGGTACTCTTGAGAGACCTCTAAAAATTCTGAAATAATTCGTTTTTGATTTTCGTCATAACGCAATTCAACGTACCCGCTTAAAGGAAAATCTTTTCGAAAAGGATGTCCTTCAAAACCATAATCAGTTAGAATTCGTCTTAAATCAAAATTATTTAAAAAAAATATCCCAAACATATCCCAGGATTCCCGTTCGAATCAAGAAGCTACAGAATAAACGCTTGTTATTGAGTGAATAGCGGGTAACGTTGGTAAATAACACTTTAAAAACACTCGCTTGTTATGTGGGATACTTAAAAGCGAATATACTACCTCAAACCGTTTTGTTTTTAATGGGTAATCAACAACAACAATATCAATTAAAGTTGAATACTGAGTATTTGTATGATTTTTTAAAAATTCACAAATAAAGGGTAAATAATTTGGAAAAATAGTTAATACTAAACTATTTTGTTTAATTTGTATTTTACTAATACCCTTTAAAAGGTTATTTAAAAGATATTGACTATATTTTGTAAGTAATAGGTTTAACGACATTTGTTTTTATTAAGTGATGTTTTCTTCTGAATACTTAATAAATATTCATGAAGCATACTCTTTAAAAGTAACAGCTTCAATTGCAATTGGCATAAATCCATGATTTATCCCACAAATTTCACTACATTGACCATAGTACACACCAGGTCTATTAATAAACATTGATATTTGATTTAAACGACCAGGGCAAGCGTCAATTTTAATTCCTAATGATGGTACAGCCCAACTATGCAGTACATCAGTTGACGTTATAATAGCCCGAATATGTGTATGAGTAGGTAATACAACTCTATTATCTACCTCGAGTAGTCTAAATTGTCCTAAAGCTAGATCTTCATCTAAAATCATATAACTATCAAATACAAACGATGTGTCTTCAGTTAAATTTAATGTAGCATAATCTGAGTATTCATAACTTCAAAATCATTGATGTCCTATAACTTTTAAAGATAACATTGGGTCAATAATCTCATCCATTGAATAGAGTAGTGTAAAAGAAGGCACCGCTACTAAAACTAAGATCAAAGCAGGTACAATAGTTCAAACGATTTCAATTAAAGTTCCATAATTAATTGTTTTAGTTATTATTTTGTTTGAAAATGAATTAAAATTAACAATAACTTTAAATAGAAGCCATAAAAAAAACCTAAAATAACGATTAAAAAAAAAATAAATCATGATGTAATTCGATAATTCCTTGCATAATTGGAGAAGCTGGATCCTGAAAACCAAGTTGTCATGGTTCTGGCGAATCTAAGTAGGAAGGTATACTTATTAAACTAAATACTAAACAAGTAAAAAAACTTTTAAAAGAAAATGAATTTAAATTTATTAAAAAGTGCATTGAGTTAACTAAACTTTATATAAAAACCCTAATGTTTTTTTAGTTTCAAATTTTTTATCAGAAACAAATGTTAAGTATACAACTAAAAAGAAAATAAAAAGAGAAATTACAGAAATCCATGATCCTAATGAAGAAATTCAATTTCAGCCACTAAAAGCATCAGGGTAATCCGGTATTCGCCGTGGCATACCAGCTAATCCTAAAGCGTGCATAGGAAAAAAAGTTAAATTTACTCCAAAAAAAAACGTTCAAAAATGAATTTTTCCTAAAAATTCAGGATATTGATGACCAGTAATTTTACCAATCCATAAATAGAATCCAGCAAAAACTCCAAACATAGCCCCCATTGATAAAACGTAATGAAAATGAGCAACTACGTAATAGGTATCATGCATCGCAATATCAAGACCTGAATTAGCTAAAACGACTCCAGTAATACCACCGATGGTAAATAAAAATAAAACTCCTAAAGTAAACAACATGGAAGTAGTTAACTTAATTGAACCTCCTCATAGTGTAGCTAATCAACTAAAAACTTTGATCCCTGTAGGAACAGCAATAATCATTGTGGCTGCAGTAAAATAAGCTCGAGTATCAATATCTAACCCTACTGTATACATATGATGAGCTCAAACAATAAAACCTAAAAAACCAATACACAGCATTGCGTAAACCATACCTAAGAATCCAAAAATTCTTTTTTTGGAAAATACCTCAATTGTTTGGCTTATGGTTCCGAAAGCTGGTAAAATTAATATATAAACTTCCGGATGTCCAAAGAACCAAAATAAATGCTGATATAAAATAGGATCTCCTCCTCCAGCCGGGTCAAAAAATGTTGTATTAAAGTTTCTATCAGTTAATAACATTGTTATTCCACCGGCAAAAACGGGAAGTGATAGTAATAACAAAATTGCTGTAATAAAAACTGATCAAACAAACAAAGGAACTCGATGCCATGTCATACCAGGTAAACGCATATTAAAGATAGTTGTAATAAAATTGATAGCTCCTAAAATTGAAGAAATTCCAGATAAATGTAATGAAAAAATAGCCATATCAACTGAGGGACCAGAATGGGCTTGCTCTGCTGATAATGGTGGGTAAACAGTTCACCCAGTTCCTGCCCCTACTTCTACTAAAGATGAGCCCAACAACAAAAGTAACGAAGGGGGTAGTAACCAAAAACTTATGTTATTTAATCTTGGAAAAGCCATATCGGGAGCACCAATATAAATTGGTACAAATCAATTCCCAAAACCGCCAATTAAAATTGGCATAAGCATAAAAAAAATCATTATAAACGCATGAGCTGTTACAATAACATTGTAAAATTGATGATTCCCTAACAAAATTTGATTTCCAGGATAAGCTAATTCTGCCCTAATTAAAACAGATAATGTCGTCCCAATTACTCCAGAAAAAGCTCCAAATAGTAAATATAAAGTACCACTTAAGATAGAATTAAAAACTTTTAATCCCCTTAAAGAACTGTACATGCAACTTACACTGCATACAGCTCAATTCAAAATAACAATTAGATAGTTTAGTTTTTAGCTTTAATTACTTTGTTACCGTTACAAAAGTTTAAAATCAATTTTTGTTTATAAAAAAAATATGTAGCTTAGATATGTCACTATGAAATCCGTGGCATTTTAAAAAATGAGTTGGTAATAAGTATAGTTTAAAATTAGCATTTCGTAAATTAAAATTAGGAATTTTAAGGTAGACGAGTTTAATTATTTTTTTAGTAAATCAAAAGGTATCTTTTAAAAGGCCACGAAACATTCATTTTTTGTTCTTATTTTTAGTTGGTAATAAAAAATACCTATTTGCTAAAACCTGAGATCCTGATTTTGGGTGTTTACGCCGTACTCAATTTCAACATAGAAAATATAGATAAAAATCTAAAGCTTTTCAATATAAAGATGCTTGCCCTAAACAAAAATAAGAACATCAACGTTCAATAAAAGAATTTGCTTGTAAAATAATTTCTGCTGATGATTTATGAGTACTAAAGTGAAAAATAGCCCTAAGTTGGCGTCGAATAACATATAAATTTTCCCGTTGAGGAATTGCAGCTACACCAGGGCGATGCTCGTTCATAGAAAAAATATTTTTACGACCCCCTACTCAATTAGCTTTGTAAACAAAGTCGTACCCTAAAAAAGAAAGTTTTTTTTCTTTTAAGGTAAAAAACTCTAGTTTAGTTCAATTTAAAGTCATACCCCTTACGTTTAAAAATTTAATTAATGTTTTTTTAATATAGGTTTGTAAAATAGCTTTTGAAGACCCAATAATAAGGAATCAAGTAGAAAATCGAATGAATTTAAGTTTTAAACGGTTTAAAAAGGTTTGATTTGGTTTTTTAAATTGGAGTTTTGAAATATAAGCTACTTTCATTAACCTAATCGCTTGATTAAGAGAATTTTCTAAACCATCCAAAATAAAATTTAAAAGTAAGGAAACTATGCTACTTTGTTCTTTTGGTAAACTAGATTTACTTTGTATTGAAGCAACTACTTGGAGAAAAATATTTTCTTTAATTCAAAACTGAATTATTAACTTAAAGGTTAAAGGTATAGGTAAATTCTTTTGTAATCAATTAAAAAAAACCTTTCGTGAAAAAAAGAGCAGAGAAGGTTCAAAAATTGTAAGAGTTTCTCCACCGGGAGATTTAAACGTTTGTATTAAAAGAGCTAATGCTTGGTGGGATGATCTATTTTTTCGGAACCCATAATTATGTATATCAGCATTTACTTCAAAAATAGGTTCTAAAATCAAATTAAATAAAAAATCTAAACACATTTTTTTCATAATAAAAAGAGTTAACAACTGTTTTTTTGTAAACAAATATTTTGAATGTGATAATTTTTTAGTTACCAAAGAAAAAATGTAAACTTTCAGGTTACGTAACTCTTTAACTAATTCAAATCTATTCCCAAGTAAAAAACTATTAGTTTTTAATTTAGACCAAGCTTTATTAACAGCTAGTAATCGAAACTCTAAAGAAAGAACTAAACATTCTTGATAATACTGAACTAAAGGATTTAATTTTCCTAAGATTGTAGTAAAATAAGCTAATTTTTGTTGTTTTTTATAAACAAGTTCTTGAATAAAAATTCAAGTTAGAGGTCAATTATGTAAGGTTATTTGCTTTGGAGCTCAGGAGCAAAAGCATTTAAAATGTGTAATTTGGATTGCTAGAATAAATCTTTTTATCATATTGTATGTTTTTGAATATTTTTGAATTTTTAATAAAAAACTTTATTGCAAAATCAATTATCTTACTTTTAAGGTATTAATTTTAAAAAAATAATAAAAAAAAATTCCATATTTTAACATTTAGTTTAAGGATATATAAATTAAAATAAATTTAAAATATATAGATCTATATATTGTAGATTTCTTTTGTAGACCAATAAAGAATTGCTTAATCTGAAAATACTAATATTACGTTATTTTCACAATAAAAGTAAATTAATGTAGGAACTCAAAATAAAATGATCTTTTTAAAAAGATTAAAGGTAATTAATCTAACTATATAATAAAACAACTAGGTTAAAAAGTAAGTACTTTTTAATTGGCTTGAATCTTCTAACTTAGTATATGATTAGTTCAAGTAGTTGCACTTATTCCGTTTAAGTCGTGTAAATTATAAAAATAATTACTAGTAACTAAATGCAAAGTATGTCGTAAAATATCTTTATGATTTGTTGAAAAAAATCATCTTGATAAAAAAGAATTAATTCGTAAAAAAAACATTTTATGTCTATAACAACTATAAAATCATAAGAACTTAATATCCTAATTTAAATAAATTATTTTAATAGTAGCAGTGTATATTATCCATGTAAACCGTAAATAAAATTAAAATCAATAGTTTGGTGTTTTTTATAAAAAATAACAAGAATAGCTAAACCAATAGCTGATTCCGAGGCCGCAACTGCCAAAATAAACAACGAAAAAATTTGTCCTTTTATATCATCTAAAAATATTGAAAAAATAATAAAATTTAAGTTTGCCCCCAATAATAAGATTTCTATAGACATAATAATTACAAGAACATTTTTTTTATTTAAAACCATACCACATAAACCAATAATAAAAATTAAACTAGAAAAAGACAAATATTGAAAAAATGTAATCATTTTAACCACTTATAAGTTCGTTAGGCAACCCATCAAGCATAAGTAAAAAACTTGCTATAACTAGAACTAACCCTAAGGAAACCGGTAAAAAAGATTTTCAACCTAATTGCATTAATTGGTCATACCTTAGTCGTGGATAAGTAGCTCGTACCCAAACAAAACAAAACGCAAAAAAAGAAATTTTTAATCCTAATCAAATTGGAAATTGTAATATAAAAATAGGAGAAACTCAACCTCCACAAAAAAAATAGAAATTAAGGTACACATAACTAGATATTAGTTCGATTAACTAAAAATTATTAATTCTTAATAAGCGCTAATTCACACATAACAAGCTAGTTTCCTAAGCATTATGCGTTTAATTATACTTTTAAAATCTTGTTAACTTTAGAAAATATAATTAGAAATAAATAAGTAAAAAATATTCCTGCTTTTATAAATTTAAAAAAAATTGAAAGATTTCAAAAGCTTCAAAAATTTATATTTAGTAAGTTTCTCACTATTTTTAAATTTTAGTATAAGTAGTTTACTAAAAATATAATTTTAGTTTGTCTGTTTAATTTTTATTAAAATTAAAAATTACTTATGATAGAAAATATTGTAAAATATGCAAACTACATATTCATAAATAATTCAAATAAACGTCAATACTCGGTTTTAGCGTTAACTATGATAAACATTAATTATACTTTAAAAATTTATTTTTAGCTCTTTTTTTACTAATAAAAAAAAATAAATCTTATATCAAGTTTCTACCCTGACTGTTAAAATAATGAAACACATACTCGCCCCATATTAGAATATTCCCCTAAAAAAAATAATGCAAACGACATAGCTGAATATTCAACAAAGTATCCTGCTACGAGTTCTGCTTCTGCTTCTGCTAAATCACTAAAGATAGAATCTAATACTATTAGAAACCTCTTAAACAACTGTACATGCAATTTTCAATGCATACAGCTCAATCTAAAAAGTTTAAGTATTTTACTGTAACTTGTTTAAACAATATTGACGTTTAAAATTTAATATTAAATTTTTTGTTCAACAATCTTCAAATTAAATAGAATTTTTTTAATTAAAAAATAAAAACTTTTAAAGCTTTGCACTAAATATTTTATACTTTTTTAAACTAAGAGTAGGTTTTATTTGTATTCCAAAAAGTTTATAACTTAATTTTTATAGAACCAACCCTTCTGAACCGTTTCTATACTTAAACTTTTAGTTTGCTAATTAAATTAATGGAATTTTAAATTAATAAATGTTAAACGAACCGTTCAAATTTAAAGATCTCTCTTTTTTAAAGATTTAGTATTAAAAAAGAAAAAAATTGTTAAAACACTTGTGCATCTAAAAAAAGGAGCTCTATTTGTTTCTGCTAAAGCAGAAAAAAAAAATAAAAGAAATTGTGGCCATAAATACCAACAATGTCAAAAAACAAAAGTATCTTGGTGTAAAATAATTTGATGTAAATTAGTTGAACCAACACAAAGTAATACAGAAATAATAATAAAACCAATTGAGACTTCGTAAGAAATCATTTGTGCTGAAGCTCGAAGCGCTCCTAAAAACGCATATTTTGAATTACTAGCCCACCCTGCTAAGATAACTCCATAAACCCCAAAAGATGAAATTGCAAAAATAAATAAAACTCCAGTTTCAACATCTACTAGTGAACCAACTTCTGTATAAGGAATAAGAACCCAACTAGCTAAGCTTACAACAAAGGTAATGATGGGGGCTAAAGTAAATAAAAAACTATTTGCGTTAAGGGGTACGATTGTTTCTTTAACTAGTAATTTAAGACCATCAGCTAAGGGTTGTAGTAATCCCCAAATTCCAACAACATTTGGGCCTCTCCGACGTTGTACGGCTGCCATTACTTTTCGGTCAAGTAATGTAAAATAAGCAACAGAAATTAAAACACATATAATAATTAGTAAACTATAAAAAATTATATATAAAAAATAATATATAAAATTAATATCTAAATTAAAAAAAAACATTGTTCTAAAATTACTTTGTAGGAGTATATACTCACGTTTCAAATTTTTCTACTAGAGGAATTAATACAATAAAAGTAAAAAAATATAAAAAAGTAGAAAGTTGCCCAATTACGGTATAAGGGTACTCAACAGGTTTGGCTCCAACCCATCCTAAAATAAAAAAAATACCAATTAAAAATCAAAAGACTATTTTGTAATAAGGCCTAAAAAACCCACTTCTTACAAAAGATTGAGTATAGAAAGGTAAAGCCAACCAAACTAAAATAGCCCCTAACATAGCTACTACTCCGAGCAATTTATCTGGTATTGACCTTAAAATAGCATAAAAAGGTAAAAAATACCACTCTGGCACAATATGTGTTGGTGTTACCATTGCATTTGCTTCTATATAATTATCAGAGTGTCCTAAAACATTTGGAACGAAGTAAACGACTAAACTAAACACTAAACAAAAAATAATAAAACTATAAAGATCTTTAACATAAGAATAAGGATAAAAAGGTAAACTATCAATTTTAGAGTTCACCCCTAATGGATTTCCTGAACCGTAAATATGTAACAAGTATAAATGCACTATAGATAGAGCTGCAACTATAAACGGAAGTAAATAATGTATTGAAAAAAATCTATTTAACGTGGCATTATCTACACTAAATCCACCCCATAACCAATAAACAATTGACTCACCAACTACAGGAACTGCAGAAGCTAAGTTTGTAATAACTGTTGCACCCCAAAACGACATTTGACCCCATGGTAGAACATACCCCATAAAAGCAGTACCCATTACTAATAAAAAAATAATAACTCCTGAGCATCATAGTAACTGTCTTGGATATAAATAAGATCCATAGTATAAACCTCGTCCAATATGTAAATAAATAACAATAAAAAAAAAGATGCACCATTAGGTAAGGTCAAGGTAACTTGCCTTCAAAACCGTACGTGATAGTTTCCTATCATACGGCTCGCTATATCTAAAAAAATTTAAAAACTATTTTTTAATTAACTACTACCCTTTATAACTTTATTACTAGTATGGTAGTTCCGACAACTTAGTCTAGCCAAAATTTTAATTTTTACTAAACTGAGTAGTTCCTTTATTTTCCTAATATTGATTAAATTTAATTACGAATAGATAATTTTTTAATAAAACTCAGCATAGCTTTACCTTCCTTATTTTAGGTCATGCAACTAAAATACTTTTCTTAGTAGCTAAAAGTTATTACTTCGAAATCTATAAATAATTAGAGTTATTAAACTAATTTATCTTGTGTAATTTTTTTTAATTATAAAAAGCTTAATTTAACAATTAAAAATTTAAATAACTAATTAAATTATATTAGAATTAATATAATTTAAAGTCAATTTAGAACTTATAAAGCGCACCATGAATATAACGAAGTAATCACCCGTAGTTAACATCCCGCATAATATGCTCAACACTACTAAAAGCTAAACTAATATTAGGAGTATAGTAAACTAGAGATTAAAAAAGCTCTGTTTCCAAACTGTACATGAGAATTTCTTATCATACAGCTTTTTATTTTATAAGTAATAAAACTACAATTTATTTTAATAGTTTTCTATTAAAGTTATATAATTGTTCCGTTATTAAGCATAGTTAATAATCTTATGAATAATAATAAATAATGTAATATTAAAATAGGATTATTAGTTTCTTTGTAATTAAAGAATTTTTAATTGTTGTACCTGTTTTAAAATTACTTAGAAAAGCTATGCATTCAAACTTTTACTAAAAACAAGATAAGCTACATATGAGTAGGATTATTTTTTACTCAAAAGAAAAGAACCAAACATTAAACCTTATAGTTTAACCCTAAAATATTTTATATGTATATAATTAAAACATTAAAACAATTTAATTAAAAACTCATTACTTATTATTCTCATAACATACATGCATTGCTAAAAAAATACCTGTTAGTAATTGAATAACTAAACAAATACCAGCTAGTGAACCAAAACTTCAAAAATATGAAATATTACTTGGTGCTGGGTAATCTATAAGATGACTGTTAACCCAACCTAATTGCTTATTACGTAAAATACGCATAAAAAAAAACTAAAATCTTTTTTATATAATACTCTAAAATTAACGAATAATTTTTATTAATTTAATTTAGTTTGACAGGAAGTTTAAAATTTAATAATAAAGTTTGTAAATGAAAGGTAGAAACAGCTGTTGTGCATAAAGTAATATGATATTTAAAAATATCAGAAATATTTAATAGTTGAAATAAAATTTCGTCGTCATGCGTTTTTTGAAGTAGAGAAAATGAAAACGAAGCTGTAAAAGTTTTTACATTAAAGGGTTGAAAAAACGCAATTAAAGGTAGCTGACGAAAAACTAAAAAATTAAAAAAAGAAGTATTCTTACGAAGGGTAAGCAATAATCCTATGATTTTTTTCTTTTTTATTCCACGTAAATTATACAGTTTAATTAAAATCTTTGGTTTTTGGCCTGTTAATAAGTAAAATAAAATTAATATTTTATAGAATTTAAATTTTAAATTGAAGTAACCAGGAGAATTAAGTCGCAAACGCACTGAACTAATTTTTGGGCATTGATAGTTATTGCGAAAAGAAAATTTATCAAAAAAAAAGAGCGATTAAATAATGATTGATATAAACAAGTACGCATCCAAACAACTAAAAATTAAACAATTTTTTTTGTAATTGACAATAAACGACTATAAGTACCTCGACGAATTTCTTTTGAAACTGGACCAAAAATTCGTGTTCCTAATAACTTCTTGCTATCTGTAACTAATATACCACGATTTTCATCAAACTTAATAAAATTTCCATTTTTTCTATGCAAACCCTTTTTTGATGCTATAATTAGTGCCTTACATAGTTGTTTTTTAACAATTTTTTTATTAGCTTTATACTTTAGTATAGAACCTAAGACTAAATCTCCTATTTTACTATAATTTTGAGGGGAAGAATAACCTATATTGTGAAATATTTTGATAAGCTTTGCGCCAGAGTTATCGATAATTTTAAGTTTAGTTTGCTTATAAAGCATGTAGAATTAAAAATATAATTTTTTATAGAGTTTTATCTTTAAACAATTTATAATATATGTAAAAATAAATAAGTTATTAACTTGGTTTAATAATGTGAAATTATATTTATTTAAAGTTAAGTTACAATAATTTAATAGTTTTCGTAGATTTTGCTTAAAAAAAAGATTAAAATTAGTTAAAATAGTTGGTAGGCACTTTAAATTCGAAAGTAAAGTTTTTTTTAAAAAAACAGAGTGTATATTTAAATAATGAAATCGTACCTTAAATAATTTGCTAAATTTGGGTAAATAATATTTTAAAAAAATTAAAAAGAAAAAAAATATAAAACAAGTAATCAAAATACTTGGGAAAACAACGTTACTTTATCTAATTGTGGCATGTTTAGTTAAGCAGTAATTATACGGAAGGGTAAAGCAGAAATATTTATATTTTTTAAAAATATATTAAATTGTAAAAAATTTATTTTTTTTGAGTATTAGATAAGATAAATTTATAAACTTTAAAAAAAGAAATTGAAGTGAAAAAAATTTAATTTTTTTTAAAGATAAATAAGTAGTAGAAAAAAAAACATAAATTGTAAAGAATTTTTAATACTAAAATATAAAAACCTTGTTAAAACAGCTTTTAAATCTAAAAATTTTAAAAAAGAAAAGTTTGCTACAAGTAATAGATTTTTTTTTAATAAACTATTTGAAGAAACTCCTGGAAAAAAAAACTTAAATTTTGGTTTCACTATAGTAAATTTACTTACAGCATTAAAATAAAGAAAAGACTTATTTACAGCAACAATTTTTGTAAGTAATATTTGTTGAACTAAATTGATACTTAACTTGTAAGTAAAAAAATGTAATATTAATAATTTAAAAAAAGAAAAACCAGAGCGGCAGTCTAGACAACTTATTTTTGGAACGATTACTTTTGCTTTAAAAAAAGTAAGTTGATTATATAAAAGAGTTTTTGATTTTAACGTTAAGTGAACCTGGGACATCGGAAGAGGAAAACAAAATTAACACGAAAATTTATTAATGTAAATAGTACGTACTGGTAATTTTAAAGAAATTTTTTTTAGTAAAAAACTTGCTTGTTTTGCTGGTAATCCAAAGAGCTCGCAAATTACAGAACCTCGTTTTATTTTACAAATTCAATGATCAATATAACCCTTACCTTTACCCATACGCACTTCGAGAGGTTTAGCTGTTACAGAAAAATGTGGAAAAACTCGAATTCAGTATCGACCCGCCTTTTTTGTACCTTTAGCTAAGTTCAATTTTATCATTTCAATTTGTTTTGAAGTTAAAAAACAATTTTGATTAGCTTTTAATCCAAATGTACCATTTACTAAATTTAGATTTTTAGTAGGTAAATTTTTAATTTTTTTTTTGTAATTTAAAAATTTTGTTGTTTTGGGAATAAAATTCATAATGCCTTAAAGTATTCTAACAAATTCATAACTTCACTCCAATTTTTCCTGCTTGAGTAAATGATCTAGAAAAACCTTCTATAAATGGTAAACAAACACTTTGGAACGAAACACATCCAATTTGAATCTGCTTTGACTGTGCTCGACTTAAACCATTCAATTTTCCGGAAATTAAAATTTGAACTCCATTAAATTTAAAAATTTTTTGTATGTTTTGTAAAAGTTTTTTTAAAAATAAGAGAAAAAGTGTATGTTTTTGTATGGATGGTAAAATAGCTGCTATAAAATTTGCAAAAAGTACCCCATCCGGTTTTTTAAATTTTAATAAATGAATTAAAAAAGTAATTGTATTTAAATACGTTTCTTCTCTAAATTGGTATTTAAAATAGACAAATTTAGTAATAAACGAAGTAATAATTTTTGATATCGAAGAAGTTGTTAAACTTGAAATAGAATTACAAATATTTCTGAATTTAAAAAATATTTGAATACCTAAAATTTTTTCAAGTTGATAAAAAAAACTAAAATACTTAGTTGTTTTTTTACATTTTGAAATAGGTTTTATTTCAGGTTTTTTATTAAATAAATTTTTTTTACATATTAATTTTTTTTTTAAAAAAATATTTTTCTTAAATTTAAAAAAAGGAAAAAAAAAATATGTATTTATATAAAGTTTTCCAAATGTTCTATATAGGTAAATAGAACCAATTACTTTATAATTATGTAAATGTGACCATTTAAAAAAAAATGAACGAATATATTTTCGAATAAAAGCATCTTCATATAAATGTTTTTTATAATTAATTAGGTTTTTGGTAAATCAGTTTGATTTTCAAATAATATGAAACGTCTGGAGTTGTTGTTGTGTAGTCATATTAAGATTTTGTTTTGAAAACATGCAATTTTCGAGTAAATATAAAAAAACCAAATTTATAACCAACCATATTAGAAGTTATTAATAAATCAGAAAATTTTTGCCCATTATAAACTTTAATTTTTAAACCAATAAATTCAGGCAAAATTACNATTATTTTTTTTTTTAAAAAATATATTTTTTTTGTTGTTTGAGTTAAATTATTATAAATTTTTTGAGAGATAAAAGGACCTTTTCAAATTGAACGCATTTTTAGTTTAGAACGAGTCTATTTATAGAAGTTAAACCGAATGTTAATAAAAACTAAGTATGGCCTATACATATTTATATATATATATATATAAATTAATTAAATAAAGTTATTCTACTTTTGTAGTTGAGTATAGC